CAAATAATATAAGTATGATTTGGATAGATATTATCATTATAACAATAATTGTTTCTGCATTTGCAGTGTTATTACCTAATAATCTCATTAGTAAATGTCCGGCAATTATGTTTGCTGTTAGTCGAACAGCTAATGATCCTGGTCGGATAATATTTCTGATTGTTTCAATGCATACTATAAATGGTATAAGAATACCCGGTGTTCCTGCTGGGATTAGGTGAGCGAATATATGTTGTGTTTTATTGATTCACCCAAATATTATTATAGCTATTCATAGTGGGAGGGACAAGGCAAGTGAGAAAACAAGGTGTCTTGATCTAGTAAAAATATATGGCAATAATCCTATTATGTTATTAATAATGATAAATATAAAGATTGAATTTATTATTAAAGTTATTCCTCTACTCTTGTTTAAAAGGGTTTTAAATTCTAGGTGTAGTGATTTGTTTACAATTTGAAATATTTTTGAGTATCGAGAATTTATTATTCAATAAGAATAAGGGAATATTATTATAATTATAAATGTTCTGATTCAATTTATTGAATATGTTATAGATGTTGAAGGGTCAAATGTTGAGAATAGGTTAGTTATCATTTTCAATTTAGTGTATTTTTTGTTATATTTTTTATTCTAGTTTTTGTTCTGTATTTTTTGTTAAAATATATTATTGAATTAATAATAATTAATGATAAAATGAATACAATTATTAGTGTTATTCATGATATAGGTGATATTTGAGGCACAGAAAAATATTATAATTTAATTTTTTAAACTTGACAAGTTTATGTTTTATGTAAACTAATTTTTCCATTAAGAGTAGTTGTTAATTACTATTTATTGGTTTAAGAGACCATTGCTTTACTTTCGGCCACTTAATGAATTATTTTTTAATCATCTAATGAATTGTTTTGTTGTTACTCTTTCTATTGTAATGGGCATGAATCTGTGATTTGCTCCACAAATTTCTGAGCATTGTCCGTATATAATTCTAGGTCGGTTAATAAAAATAGATCCTTGATTTAATCGTCCAGGAATTGCATCAATTTTAATACCTAGTGATGGGATTGTTCATGAGTGTAAGACGTCAGTTGCGGTTACTAGAATACGAATTTGGTTATTTATTGGTAAAATAATACGGTTGTCTGTTTCTAGTAGTCGAAACTCATTTTTTTCAATTTCATTTGTGGGCTTTATATATGATTCAAATTCAATGTTTTTGAAATCTGAATATTCGTATCTTCAATATCATTGGTGACCAATTGCTTTAATGGTAATTGTTGGTCTTTTAATTTCATCTATTATATATAAAATTTTTAGGGAAGGTAGGGCAATAAGAACGAGGATAAGTGCTGGGATAACTGTTCAAATGATTTCAATTATTTGGTTTTCTATTATATATCGATTGATATTTTTGTTAAAAATTATCTTAATTATAATCCATAAGATTATTACGGTGATTATAATTAAGATAATTATTGTGTTGTCGTGGAAAAATATAAGTTGTTCTATAATAGGTGAGTTTGCGTCTTGTATGTTAATTTGAGATCATGTTGTAATTTCTAATAAAAGATAATTCTTTATAGATGAATCTTAAGTTCATTGCATTATTTCTGCCATATTAGAAATTAAATGCAATTGGTATTTCGTTATAAGAGTGTTCAGCAGGAGGGTAATTTTGTAATCATTCAATTCTGGAGTTTAAATTAAAAATAAATATAATTTTACGTTTAGAGATTATTCTTTCTCATATAATGAAAATAAATATTATTGTTCCTATAATTGAGATTGTTGAGCCAATTGAAGATATAATATTTCAAGAAGTATATATGTCTGGGTAATCTGAATATCGTCGTGGTATTCCTCTTAATCCGAGGAAGTGTTGTGGGAAGAATGTTAAGTTTACTCCGATAAATATTGTAATGAATTGTGTTTTTAATCATTTGGGGTTTATTGTTATTCCGGTAAATAGGGGGTATCATTGAATAAATCCTGCTATGATTGCGAATACTGCTCCTATTGATAATACATAGTGAAAGTGAGCCACTACGTAGTATGTGTCATGTAGAACAATATCAATAGAAGAGTTAGCTAGGATGATTCCTGTTAATCCTCCAATTGTAAATAAGAAGATAAATCCCATTGTTCATAATGTTGACGGTGAGTAGTTAATTATCGATCCGTGAATTGTTGCTAATCATCTAAAAATTTTGATTCCTGTTGGAATGGCAATGATTATTGTTGCTGATGTAAAGTAAGCTCGTGTGTCTACGTCTATTCCTACTGTGAATATATGATGGGCTCATACAATGAATCCCAGTAATCCAATTGCTAGCATAGCATAGATTATTCCGGTTGATCCAAATGCGTTATTTTTACCTCTTTCTTGTCTTACGATGTGTGAGATAATTCCAAATCCTGGTAAGATAAGAATATATACTTCGGGGTGTCCAAAGAATCAGAACAGGTGTTGATATAGGACAGGGTCTCCTCCTCCTGCTGGGTCAAAGAATGAGGTGTTTAAATTTCGATCTGTTAATAGTATTGTAATTGCTCCAGCCAGTACTGGTAATGATAGTAATAATAAAAGGGCTGTAATACCAACCGATCAAACAAATAGGGGGATTTTTTCTCTAGATATTCCTGATGTTCGTATATTAATAATAGTTGAAATAAAATTAACGGCCCCTAAGATTGATGATACACCGGCTAGGTGTAGTGAAAAAATAGCTAAATCTACAGATGCCCCGTTATGGGCAATGTTTCTAGATAAGGGTGGATAAACTGTTCATCCTGTTCCTGCTCCCGCATCTACCAGTCTTCTTACTAATAATAGTGTTAGTGACGGGGGCAGTAATCAAAATCTTATATTATTTATTCGTGGGAATGCTATGTCTGGAGCCCCAATTATTAAAGGGACTAGTCAATTTCCAAATCCTCCAATTATAATTGGTATCACTATAAAGAAAATTATAATGAATGCATGTGCTGTCACAATTACGTTGTAAATTTGGTCGTTACCGATAAATGATCCTGGTTGTCCCAGTTCAATGCGGATAATTCAACTTATTGATATGCCAATTATTCCTGATCATATACCTAGTATGAAGTATAGTGTGCCGATGTCTTTGTGATTAGTAGAGTATAATCATTTGTTCAATTCTGTACTGTTTTTTAAAAATTTAGAAAAGATAAAGTGTCCGATTATAGGTTGTAAACTGTAAATTTATATATGAATTTTATATTCCTTTATCAGGTTTTATAGTCAATTTTATGATATTAGACTGCAATTCTAAAGTAGTATTTATACTAAAACCTATAAAATTTAATTTATATTTTTAACTTTGAAGGTTAATAGTTTATTTAACTTAAGGGTTTAAATTAATCTTAGTATTGAGGCTATGGGTAATGATAAATTTATTATTAATATAATTAAGTTTTGTGTTTTTATTTCAATTCAATTTAAGTTTCATTTATTTATTGTTTTTCATGATATTATAATGGGGGCAGATATTCGTATATAGTAAAATAATGTTACTATTGATGAAAATAATAAAATTATTAGAATTGTTATTGATCCTTCATTTATTAAAGTTGAAATGACAATTCATTTTGGTAAAAATCCTAGAAATGGGGGTAATCCTCCCAATCTTATTATTATAATAATAATATTAATTTTTCTTATTCTGGTTTTTAAATTTATGTTCATTTGGTTAATAAAATTAATTGAGTTTTTGTCAAATATTTTGGTTAATATAATAATTATTACGGAGTAGATTATTAAATATTTTATTCATATTTCGTTATTGTATTTTAAACACATTAATATTCATCCTAAATGATTGACTGATGAGAAAGCTATAATTTTTTTAATTGATGTCTGATTTAAACCACCAATAGCTCCTATTAGGGCTCTAGTTGTTGCACACATATTAATTACTATTCTGTTTTGATTAAAATTAGTTATAATTCATATGGGGGCAATTTTTTGTCAGGTTATAATTATTATACATCTTCTTCATGATATTTTTGCCATAATGTTGACAAATCATATGTGTATTGGCGCTATTCCTATTTTTATTATTATTCTTATTGTAATGATAATCATTATTGTTCTTGTTATGGATTTTTCGTTAATAATTATAATTGGTGTTGTGATAATTGTAAAAATAAACAGAATTGATCCTAGACTTTGAATTAAGAAATATGTTATCTTTGCTTGGGGGGAATTGTAATTTTTTTTTTCTTCTATTAAAGGAATAAATGAGATTATATTAATTTCTAATCCCATTCATATTCTAAATCAATTTTCTGATCTTATAACCATAATTGTTGATATAATTAGTGTTATGGTTGCCATTATTTTTGTGGAAATTTTATATATTAGAAAGAAGAATTGAATTCTATTTTCAGGGTATGAACCTAAAAGCTTATTTTAGCTTATCTTTCTATATTTTGGTGTAATGATGCACTTTGAGTTTTGATCTCAACGGATTAGTTTAATTCTAAAAAGTATAATAAGAGTAATAAAATTACATTATCTATTCTATCAAAATAGCCCTTTAATCAGGCATCTTATTTATTAAAATATTTTTGTTAAAGGAACATTTTTTTTGTTTTTATAAATTTATTCTATTAATATATATATTTATATGTTGTTAGGGAAGAGTTTTGTTCCATGACCTCTTTCTTTTATATAAAGAAATGTGAAAAAGAATTTGTGAATTTCGATTTTATTAAAATGGGGATAATCTATGTCCTATATAACTATTTAAGGAAGGGTAAAAGGAATCTATATATAACATTGGGCAAATATTATAGGTAGGGTAAAGTTTCAAGGGTCGCGTACAACAATGAGTCTTATGTGGTAGTATGTTACAGGGTAAACAAGAATGGAAATACAGGAGTGTGAATAATGGTTGAGAAAAGAAGAAGTGAAAGAGAATAGAGATGGTTTACATATTAGAACTTATTGGGTCAAATAAGAGACACAGCAATGATATATAGAGCATAGGAACATCTAAGCAACAAGAATGCATGAGGGTAATTATTTATAGGATATGAGATTATAGGAATATAAGGACAAGATACACTTAGCTATAAAAAAGAGATCAATGAAGAGATAGGGAATATACGATTTATGACTAGTCAGGTTACATCTGAGGCAAGCTAAAGCACCTTCACAGTCTATCCCCAAGACCTGGAGTATCCTGGTAGACCCCATAAAGAGTAGAGGTATATAAGTATTTAACTAAACAATCAGAATGCAGGAATATATGAGAAGGATATATAGGTTATATGTATATAGGTAGTAACATTATATAAATATTTAATGGAGTAGTATAGGGAGCGGGGGGGGTTATTTATGTTTTGTTCCATTTGTTTTTTTTTTTATTAAAAGTTTGATTCTTTCTTTTGGGTTTGAAATTTGAATTACTTTATATGTAAGTTTTTACTTGTTTTTCTAAATGGTTTTTTTTCAGTATATAATTTTGGTTTTTATATRAATATAAAATCAGGATTTTAATATATAACTGACAAAGGTTGTGCCAGCCGTCGCGGTTATACAGTCAGTTAAATTAAATTTTTTTGTTTAAGTATTAATTTGTTTTGTTTTTAATTTTAATTTAAATTTTTAGGTGAAATTTTAATTTATTATTTGTTTATAGGTTAATGATTATACGAAAATTATTAATAAACTAGGATTAGATACCCTATTATAATAATTGTAAATTTTTCTTAATATTAATAGTTGTGTTCTTTAAATTAAAAGAATTTGGCGGTTATTTAATCTTTCTAGAGGAACCTGTCCTGTAATTGATAATCCACGATTGATTTTACTCTAATTTTGCTTATATATCGCTGTCATTGAGTGTTTTATAAGATTATTTTCTTTTGTTTTTATGAATAAGATGTTAGGTCAAGATGTAGCTATGTTAGAGAAGAGATGGGTTACATTTAATTTATTAATGGATAAGAATTTGTAATTTTTCTTTAAAATTGGATTTAGGTGTAATTTTTATAAAATATTAATTTTGATTTTAGTTCTAAATAATGTACACATCGCCCGTCACTCCCATTTTAAGTTGGGATAAGTCGTAACAAAGTAGGCCTAACGGAAGTTGGGCCTGGTTAGTTCAAATCTTCCATATAGTGGGTTTATTATTTACATTAATAATTTTTTTGTGCGATCCAAAAAGGTTTGAGGTTTAAATTTTATTTTTTTTATTTATTTCATTTTAAAAAAAATATTTTTTTTTTTAGTAATTTTTGAATTAATATTTTTTTGTAATAGCTTATTTTACTGTAAAGGATTATTTTTATTTTTTTTTAAGTAMTTTTTGTTTAGTGTACCTTTTGCATCAGGGTTTATTTATTTATAAAAATTATTTTGTTTTCCCGAAATCTTGTGATTTAATAAAAAATGTAATTTTATGTTTCAAAATGATTTATAATTTTTTATTGGAGGTTATATGCTTTTCATACAAGGTGATATCTGGTTTATTAATACTTGAATTTAATTCATTTACATTTAGTTCTTAAGTTAATTTTATTATTTAGAATTTTTTGTTAAAAAATTTTTGGGGATAAGCTCATTTTTTTTGTTAAAAGTTTTTTTCTTTTTAATACTAAGTAGGATTAATAATTTTCATCTTTATTTTGTTATAATTATTTTTTAATTTTTATGATTTTTTATTTACTTTAATTTTTTATTAATATTTTGTTTTTAATTTTTTATTTTAATTAATAATGATAAAATTAGTAATTTTTTTAATTTAAAAATAGTAATTCGGCAAATTTTATTTCCACCTGTTTAACAAAAACATGGTCTTTAGTTTTTTATTTAAGATCAGGCCTGCCCATTGATTTGAAATATTAAAAGGCTGCGGTATTTTAACTGTACGAAGGTAGCATAATCATTTGTCTTTTAATTGGAGGCTAGAATGAATGGTTTGATGAGAAATAGACTTTCTTTTTTTAATTTATTTTAATTTAATTTTTTAGTTAAAAAGCTAAAATTTTTTTATAGGACGAGAAGACCCTATAGAAGTTTACTATATTAATAATTTTTTGTTTTTTGTTATTAAAATATTTTTTTAAATTGTATAGTTTTGTTGGGGTGACATTAAAATTTTTTTAACTTTTAATATTTTTTTCATAAATTTATGTTTTTTTGATCCAGTATTTATTGATTATAAGTTTAACTTACCTTAGGGATAACAGCGTAATTTTTTCGGAGAGTTCATATCGATGAATAAAGTTTGCGACCTCGATGTTGAATTAAGATAAGATTTGGGTGTAGAATTTCATTTTCTTGGTCTGTTCGACCATTAATTTCTTACATGATTTGAGTTCAGACCGGCGTGAGCCAGGTCGGTTTCTATCCTTATTTTATGTAAATTAGTACGAAAGGACCGTTTACATTGATTAATATTATTATTTTTTTGATTATAATTAAATTACTTTGGCAGATTAGTGCTGTAAATTTAGAATTTATATATGTAATAAATATTACAAGTAATAATTAATATAGTTATTTTTTTGTTTTTGTTGATTATAGTTTTATTATCTGTTGCTTTCGTTACTTTGTTGGAGCGTAAGGTTTTAGGTTATATTCAGTTACGAAAGGGGCCTAATAAGGTTGGTTACATAGGTCTTTTACAGCCTTTTAGAGATGGTTTGAAGCTCTTTTTTAAAGAACAAACTTATCTTTATATATCTAATTTTTTAATTTATTATTTTTCTCCTGTTTTTATAATAATTCTTTCTTTTTCTTTGTGGTTAGTTTTTCCTTATTTTATAAATGTTTATAATTTTAATTTGGGGTTTTTGTTTTTTTTATGTTGTACTAGAATAGGGGTTTATGGAGTTTTAATGTGTGGTTGGTCTTCAAATTCTAATTATTCTCTTTTAGGGTCTTTACGTTCTATGGCCCAAACTATTTCCTATGAGGTAAGAATGTCTATAATTTTGCTTTGTCTAGTAATTATGGTTTTTGATTTTAATTTAATTTCTTTTATGGACTATCAATGTTATGTTTGGTTTATTTTTTTTTCTTTTCCTTTGTTTTTTTGTTGGGTGGCCTCATTTTTAGCAGAGGTTAATCGTTCTCCTTTTGATTTTGCTGAGGGTGAGTCTGAGCTTGTTTCTGGCTTTAATGTTGAGTATAGAAGAGGGGGTTTTGCTTTTATTTTTTTGTCTGAATATATAAATATTATTTTTATAAGTTTGTTAACTGTGATTGTATTTTTGGGCTGTAATCTCTTTTCTATTACTTTTTATTTCAAATTAGTTTTAATGATTTTTTTGGTTATTTGAGTTCGTGGTACTTTGCCACGTTTTCGTTATGATAAGTTAATGTATTTGACTTGAAGGGTTTTTTTACCTATTTCTTTAAATTATTTTATTTTTTTCATGGGATTTATTATATTTATATTTGAGTTTTTATAATCACTTATTTAAGTTAAGTTGATAGAGGAATTTAACTTCTTTCTCATATTTTCAAAATATGTGCTTTTCTAAAGCTTAATCAACTATTCTGTTAATTTATCTCATATTTTTAATATAAAAGGATTAATAATAAAATATAAGAAATATATTGTTGTGATAATTTGTCCTGTTGTAATAAATGGTTCTTCTGCTGGTCGGGCTCCAATTCACGTTAATAAAATTACTATTGTTATGAAAGATCAAAATAGTGTTTGTCTTACAGGGTAAAATATGTTTCTTTGAAATTTATTTTTTGTTGTTATCGGGATAAATAGAAGCATTATAATTGATAAGACTATTGCTGTTACTCCTCCTAGTTTATTGGGGATAGATCGTAAAATTGCGTAAGCAAATAGGAAATATCATTCTGGTTGAATATGGACAGGGGTGACTAATGGGTTGGCTGGAATAAAGTTTTCAGGGTCACCTAGTATTCGTGGTTCTAATAAATTAAGTATTAAAAATAAATATAGGGCGATTATTATTCCTATAATGTCTTTAATAGAGAAATATGGGTGGAAGGGTATTTTATCATAATTACTGTTTATTCCAGTAGGATTATTGGATCCTGTTTGGTGCAGAAATAATAAGTGAATTATTGTTAGGGCAGCAATAATAAATGGTAATAAGAAATGTAAAGTGAAGAATCGTGTTAGAGTGGCATTGTCAATTGAAAAACCCCCCCATAGTCATTTGACAATTTCATTTCCGAGGTAGGGGATGGCTGATATTAAGTTTGTAATTACTGTGGCCCCTCAGAATGATATTTGTCCTCAAGGTAGAACATAACCTAGGAATGCTGTGGCCATAATTGCGAATAATATAACTACACCAATAGCCCATGTTAATAGGAGCTTATATGATCCATAATATATTCCTCGTCCGATGTGTAAGTATAAGCAAATAAAAAACATTGAAGCCCCGTTAGCGTGTATATTTCGTAATAATCATCCTCTGTTTACATCTCGACAAATATGAATAACTCTATTAAATGCAATGTTAATATCAGCTGTGTAATGTATGGCTAGAAAGATTCCTGTAATAATTTGAATAATTAAGCATAATCCTAGCAGTGAACCAAAATTTCACCAAATTGAAATTGATGAGGGTGAGGGAAGGTCAATTAGTGATGCATTGGCAATTTTAATTAATGGGTGTCTTTTACGGATTGGTTTTTTCATAATTTTTTTTTCGTATAGGACCTTCAAATGTATTTGTAATATAAATAACATAAATTATAGTAATTAATAGGTATGAGGCTAATATAATTGTTAGTTTTGATGAGTTTATATTAAATAACTTTGTTATGGGTATGTTTTGTCCGACTTCAGTTATAATTAGTCTTTCTTGGGTTCTTGTTATTATCTCTGTTCTGTTTAAAATTATAAATGAAAAGAAAATAAAAACTGAGATTATTGTAAATTTTATTCTGAATTTTATAATTTCGTTTGAGGCGATTCTTGCCATGTATATAAATAGCACTAATATACCTCCTAGTATTACTAGAATTAATACATATGAGTATCAAGAATATTTAATTGCTAAAATTATGATTATGCTAATAATAATAGTTTGCATAATTAGTGTAAAACCTATGGATAGGGGGTGTCTTGTTATTATAATCGATGTTGATAATGTCAATATTATTGCTATTATTATTTTGATTTCAGCAAATATTTTAATTAAAATATTAATTTTGGGGATTAAAGATGAGATTATTTTTTCTTTGCTGAAGTTTTAAAGTTATTACTATCTATGATTTACAAGATCATTATTTTATTTAAACTATTAAAACTTATTTTTTTAAATTATTTAGTTTTTTGGTACATATTTATTTGTGGTTTATTAATCTTTTGTTCAATGCGAAAACATCTTCTTCTAACTCTTCTTAGTCTTGAATATTTAGTGGTTGTGATTTTTTTTTGTTTTTTTTATTTTTTGTGTTTTTATGGTGGTGAATTTAATTTTTTAATTGTTTTTTTAACTTTTTCTGTGTGTGAGGGTGTTTTAGGTCTTTCAGTTCTTGTTTCTATAATTCGCTCTCATGGTAATGATAATTTGATAAATATGACTGGTTTAATATGATAAAGATATTATTATTTTTTGTTTTTTTGATACCTTTGAGATTTTTGGGGAATTGAATAGTTTTAGTTTCTTGTTTATTTTTGTTTTTCTTTATTTTTTTAAATTTAATATATTTTAATACTTTTTTTTCTTTATTGAGATATTTTTTAATAACTGATGTTTTGTCAGGATCTTTAATTTTTTTGACTATTTGGATCAGTATTTTAATAATTGTGGCTAGTTATAATATTTTTTATTATAAATCTAATTCTTATTTTATTTTAGTTGTATTATCTCTAATGTTATTTCTCTTTCTTTCTTTTTCAGCAAGAAATATATTTTTATTTTATGTTTTTTTTGAGTCTAGCTTAATCCCCACTCTTTTATTAATTTTTGGTTGAGGCTATCAGCCTGAGCGGCTTTCTTCTGGTTTTTATCTGCTTTTTTACACTCTTTTTGGTTCTTTACCTCTTTTGTTAAGAATCTTTTATATTTATAATTCTTGCGGTACTCTTTTTTATAATTTAATCTTGGTTGATTATAATTTTTATTTATATCTAGGTTTAATTATTGGGTTTTTAATTAAAATACCTATGATTTTTTTCCATTTTTGATTACCTAAGGCACATGTTGAGGCTCCTATTGCTGGTTCTATAATTTTGGCAGGTGTTTTATTAAAATTAGGGGGTTATGGTTTGATGCGGGTTTTTTCTTTTATCAGAGGGGACTTTTTGTTAAATAATGTGTTTTTTATTAGTTTAAGATTGTTTGGAATAGTAATGATTGGTTTTGTTTGTATGTTTCAGGTTGATATAAAGTCTTTAATTGCATATTCTTCAGTTAGACACATGTCTCTTGTTATTTGTGGTGTTTTTACTTTAAATATTTATGGTATATTGGGTTCTTTAATTTTAATGATTGGTCATGGTCTTTGTTCTTCGGGCTTGTTTTGTTTAGCAAATATTATTTATGAGCGTTCTTCAAGTCGGAGATTTTATTTTAATAGGGGTTTAATTAGTTTAATGCCTTCTTTAACTTTTTTTTGATTTCTTTTATGTGCTAATAATATAGCTAGACCTCCTTCTTTAAATTTATTAGGTGAGATTATAATTATTAATAGATTAATAAGATGATCAACTTTTTCTTTCTTTTTTTTATTTTTTGGTTCTTTTTTAAGATGTTGTTATAGTATTTATTTATATTCAAATACTCAACACGGCTCACTTTTTGGCGGTTTGAGGGGTGGTTTTTCTGTTAATGTTCGTGAATTTATGTTACTTATTTTTCATTGATTTCCTTTAAATTTTTTAATTCTTAAAATTGATATTTTTATGGTTTGATTATATTTGAATAGTTTAATTAGAATAATAATTTGTGGTGTTATAGGTATATTTTGTATTTCAAATCGTGAAAAATGTTTCTTTTTATATATTAAGATCTTTTTTTTTATTTTTTTTTGGCTTTCTAATGATTTTATTTGGGTTTTATTTTTTATATAATGATTTGGTTTATATATTAGATTGAGAGTTTTTAAGTTTAAATAGTATATTAATAACTTTAACTTTAATTTTCGATTGAATGTCAATATTTTTTTGTGGTTGTGTTTTTTTTATTTCTTCTATGGTTGTTATATATAGACATACTTATATAATTAGAGATGTTTATAAGATTCGTTTTTTGTATTTGGTTTTAATATTTATTTTTTCTATATTTATATTAATTATTAGACCTAATATAATTAGTATTTTGATTGGTTGGGATGGCTTAGGTCTTGTTTCTTATTGTTTAGTTATTTATTTTCAGAACTATAAATCTCATTCTGCCGGTATATTAACTATTTTAACAAATCGGATTGGTGATGTGGCTATTCTTTTGTCTATTGCTTGGATGATAAATTACGGTAGTTGACATTATTTTTATTATTTGGGTATTTATGAGTCTTGGGGCGTATACTTGTTTGTTTTGCTTGTTTTAGCTGGGTTTACTAAGAGTGCACAAATCCCCTTTTCTTCTTGGTTGCCTGCAGCTATGGCCGCTCCTACCCCCGTCTCTGCTCTTGTTCATTCTTCTACTTTAGTTACAGCTGGTGTTTATTTGTTGATTCGTTTTAGAGATTTATTGTATATATATAATTGTACTTTTTTTTTAATTATTTCATTGATAACAATATTTATGTCAGGTTTGGGTGCTAATTTTGAATTTGATTTAAAAAAAATTATTGCTCTCTCTACTCTAAGACAGTTGGGGTTAATGATAACAATTCTTTTTTTAGGTTTTCCTTATTTGTCATATTTTCATTTATTAACACATGCTTTTTTTAAGGCCTTGTTGTTTTTATGTGCCGGTCTCATTATTCATGTTATAAATGATACTCAGGATATTCGTTTTATGGGGGGGTTGTCGTATCAGTTGCCTGTTACTATTACTTGTTTTTGTATTTCTAATCTTTCTTTGTGTGGTTTTCCTTATTTATCAGGGTTTTATTCTAAGGATTTGATTTTGGAAGTAATATCTTTTTCTGGCCATAATCTTTTTGTTTATCTAATTATATATTTTTCTGTTGGTCTTACGGTTTCTTATAGAATTCGTTTAATCTACTATAGTATAATTGTTGGAACAAATTCTTATTGTTGTCAATCATATTTTGAAGACAGGTTTATAAATTTTTCTATAATTTTTTTAGTTATTTTGTCTATTTTAAGAGGTAGAGTTATTAGTTGATTAATTTTTATCACTCCTGTTTTTCTGATAATTCCTGTGATTATGAAAATTATATCTTTTTTTGTTATTGCTGCGGGATTAGTAGTGGGTTATGAACTTTCAGTTTTTTATTATGGTATTAATTCATATTATTATAATAATTACCTTTTGAGATCTTTTTTTGGTAGTATGTGATTTATACCTTCATTAAGAACCTTTTTTTTAACTTCTAAGTCGTTGAATTATTCTTTTGTTATCAATAAGAATCTGGAAGTAGGCTGGGGGGAATTAATTTTCTCAAAATTATCTTTTATTTACTTAGTAATTTTGAGAAAATTATCCCAATTATATTATTATAATAATTTAAAAATTTACATGGTTTCTTTCTTTCTTTTTATTTTTATGTTTATTATATATTAATTCATGTAGCTTAAATTAAAGCCCAATATTGAAGATATTGTGATAAGTGTAAACTTCTTGAATATTTATAGAAAATTTTTTTTCTTTTTTTTATTGAAAATAAAATGTTTTTTTTAAACTATATAAATAAGAGGAAAACGGAGTTTAACCGCTTTAAAAGATAGTTAGCAGCTTCTTTTAGTTTCTACTTCCTCTTTTAACTAGATTTTATTAATCAATATTTTCATTAACAGTGAAAAACCTCTATTTTGGTTTTAGTTAAAAGTATGGAGCTTTGCTCTATTTTTAGGTCGAAACTAAATGTAAAATTTACTTCTTTACTTTGAGGATAATTCTGGTTGAATAATTTTTAATTGCAAATTAAAAGTTATGATTTAACTATAACCCCTTAGTTTATTCATTCAAGAATTCCGTTCTTTCATTCGTGATATAATCCGATGATTAGGATAATGATGAATGTTGATCTTGTTATAAATCATGTTTTTATTTTTCTTATTAGGATTATTTTAATTGTAGGTAGAATAATAATAATTTCTACGTCGAAGATTAGGAAGATAATGGCAATTATAAAAAATTGTATAGAGAATGGGATTCGGGCTGATTTTTTTGGGTCAAAACCACATTCAAAGGGAGTTATTTTTTCTCGGTTACTTTTCGATTTTTTTGAAATAATAGAGCATACTATTATTAAACCTATTCTAATTATTGTTGCTATTATGATTGTTATAGTTGCGATGATGATTATTTTTTCTTATTTTAAGACCTTTTGATTGGAAGTCAAATATACTTTTTATACTAAAAAAATAACTACCTCATCAATAAATTGAAATATAAAGGAAAAGTCATACTACGTCGACAAAATGTCAGTATCAAGCTGCTGCTTCGAACCCAAAATGGTGTTTTCTTGAGAAGTGGAATTTTATTGTTCGTATTAAGCATACGATAATGAATGTAGTTCCGATAATTACATGGATTCCGTGAAATCCTGTAGCTATAAAGAAGCAGGACCCATAGACTGAATCTCTAATTGTAAATGGGGATTCTATGTATTCATAGGCTTGTAATATTGTGAAGTAGATCCCCAATATTACTGTGATAAATAAACCTTTTACGGTTTGTGTGTGATTTATATTTATAATGCTATGGTGTGCTCATGTAATGGTAATACCAGAACATAGTAAAATTGTGGTGTTTAGTAGGGGGATATCTATGGGGTTAAAGGTTTGGATTCCCCTAGGAGGCCAGGTTATACCAATTTCAATGGTTGGTGCTAGTCTTCTGTGAAAGAATCCTCAGAAGAATGAAATGAAGAAAAATACTTCTGAAATAATAAATAAAATTATCCCTCATTTTAAACCATTTGTTACTATAATAGTGTGTTTTCCCTGGAAGGTTCCTTCTCGTACAATATCTCGTCATCATTGGATTATTGTTAAAATTAGAATAATAATTCCTATTATTATTAGTGTTGGGTTTTTTAAATGAAATCATATAACAATACCTGATGTTAATGTTATTGCTCCAATTGATCCTGTTAGTGGTCATGGTCTTGGGTCTACCAAGTGAAATGGGTGGTTTTGTTTTTTCATAGTTTACTTCACTTGAGTAGAGTGTTGTTAATACTGAGAATACATAAGCCTGAATAACAGCTACTGCTGTTT